GCTTTTAAAGGAAAACAGTCTTCCCCTGGTCTTAGGCTCCAGTATCTCTTGGTGCAAATCCAAGTAAAAGCTGCTCCAGTAGCTTAAACAAAGCATTGGTCTTGTAAACCAAAGAGTGAAGAATAAAACCTTCCTGAAGCTCAGGACAGAGAGAATTTAACTCCCACAGCTAACCCCCAAAGCTAGCATTCTATTTAAATTATATCCTGTTTAAATAGCTTACACAAAGCATAGCACTGAAAATGCTAAGACGAACCCTAAAAAGTTCTTTAGACACAAAGGTTTGGTCCTAACCTTGTAATCTCTTGTTACTTAACTTATACATGCAAGTCTCAGCACCCCTGTGAGAACGCCCTCAATCTTCTTATTGAAACGAGGAGCTGGTATCGGGCACAATTATTAGCCCAAGACACCTAGCCACGCCACATCCACAAGGAAATTCAGCAGTAATTAACATTGAGTATAAGCGTCAGCTTGACTCAGTTAAAGTAAAGAGAGCCGGCAAATATGGTGCCAGCCGCCGCGGTTACACCACGAGGCTCAAATTGATTACTTTCGGCGTAAAGCGTGATTAAAGTTACCCATTAACTATAGTTGTATTTTAACTAAGCTGTGACACGCTTGTTCTTAAGAAACTCAAAAACGAAAGTTACTATATATAAACCAACTTGAATCCACGACAGCTGAGGCACAAACTGGGATTAGATACCCCACTATGCTCAGCCGTAAACTTTAAATTACACCCCACATCGCCAGGGAACTACGAGCAAAGCTTAAAACCCAAGGGACTTGACGGTACCCCACATCCACCTAGAGGAGCCTGTCCTATAATCGATAACCCCCGCTAAACCTCACCATTTTTAGCCAATCAGCCTGTATACCTCCGTCGTCAGCTTACCTCGTGAGTGAAATCTAGTGAGCTTAATGTCTTTACATCAATACGTCAGGTCAAGGTGCAGTAAATAAAATGGGAAGAGATGGGCTACACTCTCTAACTTAGAATATACGAAAGACTACCTATGAAATCTAGTCAGAAGGCGGATTTAGAAGTAAAAAGAGACCATAGAGCTCTTCTTAACCCGGCACTGGGGTGTGTACACACCGCCCGTCACCCTCTTCAAAGCCCAAATAGCAGTATATAACTCAATTTAGCACCACAGAAGAGGCAAGTCGTAACATGGTAAGCGTACCGGAAGGTGTGCTTGGAAACAAAATATAGCTTAAACAAAGCATCTCGCTTACACCGAGAAAACATCTGTTAAACTCAGATTATTTTGAGCTAAAAATCTAGCCCCTCTTAATCTAATGAGTCTAATTAATTAATAATGCAAATCAAAACATTTTCATATCTTAGTAAAGGCGATTGAAAAATTATTCTGGAGCTATAAAAATAGTACCGCAAGGGAAAGATGAAATAAAATTGAAATAAACTTTAAGCACAAAAAAGTAGAGAATCTACCTCGTACCTTTTGCATCATGGTTTAACTAGTCTAATTAAGCAAAATGACCTATAGTTTAAATTCCCGAAACTAAGTGAGCTACTTCAAGGCAGCTTATCGAGCCAACCCGTCTCTGTTGCAAAAGAGTGGGAAGACCTTCAAGTAGGGGTGACAGACCTAACGAACTTAGTGATAGCTGGTTACTCAAGAAAAGGATTTTAGTCCAACCTAAAGCCCAAACAATAAAAACAAATAACAAAATCACTTTAGAGCAATTCAAATAAGGTACAGCCTATTTGAAAAAGGATACAACCTACAAAGATGGGTAACTATTAATAACAATAATCAAGTAGGCTTAAAAGCAGCCACCTTTAAGACAGCGTCAAAGCTTCATTATTAGTACCCCCTAATTCCCAAAATAACCCGGAACCCTCCACCACTATTGAGTACTTCTATAACCCTATAGAATATTTTATGTTAAAACTAGTAACAAGAAGTAGAACTTCACTTAAATGCAAGTGTAAATCAGAAAGGACTAACCACTGACTTTTAACATACATGCAGACAAATTAATAAATCCACAAGAAAAATTTAATTCAGGTTATGTTAACCTAACACAAGAGCATTCCAAGTAAGATCAAAAGAAAAAGAAGGAACTCGGCAAATATTAACCTCGCCTGTTTACCAAAAACATCGCCTCTTGATAAAATATAAGAGGTCCAGCCTGCCCAGTGACTCTGTTCAACGGCCGCGGTATCCTAACCGTGCGAAGGTAGCGTAATCACTTGTTCTTTAAATGAGGACTAGTATGAATGGCATCACGAAGGTTACACTGTCTCCTTTTTCTAATCAGTGAAACTAATCCCCCCGTGAAGAAGCGGGGATAGACCTATAAGACGAGAAGACCCTATGGAGCTTTAAACTAAATAACATTCGCTTCTATTTAACCTCACTTCAGAGTAATTAACATTTATTTTAGCCCCCTGATTATTAGTTTTAGGTTGGGGTGACCGCGGAGTAAAAAATAACCTCCACATTGAATGGGGAAGTACCCCTGAACTATGAGCTACAACTCTAAGCACCAATAAATTGACATTAATTGACCCAATAAATTGATCAACGAACCAAGTTACCCTAGGGGTAACAGCGCAATCCGCTTTAAGAGCTCCTATCGACAAGCGGGTTTACGACCTCGATGTTGGATCAGGGTATCCCAGTGGTGCAGCCGCTACTAAAGGTTCGTTTGTTCAACGATTAAAACCCTACGTGATCTGAGTTCAGACCGGAGTAATCCAGGTCAGTTTCTATCTATAAAGAGCTTTTTCTAGTACGAAAGGACCGAAAAAGCATGGCCTATACCTTATGCAAGCCATACCTGATTATTTATGATTTAAACTTAATAGACATTCAATCTACCATTTAAACTCTAGACAAGAGTAGTTAATGTAGCAAAACCTGGTATTGCAAAAGACCTAAACCCTTTCTATAGAGGTTCAAATCCTCTCATTAACTTTGAACCTCATCTCATTTATTTTACCCCTATGCTATGTTATCCCTATTCTCCTTGCAGTTGCATTCCTCACCCTGATTGAACGAAAAGTGCTCGGCTATATGCAACACCGTAAGGGCCCCAACGTAGTTGGCCCAACAGGCCTTCTTCAACCAATCGCTGACGGCGTAAAACTCTTCATTAAAGAACCGATCCGACCCTCAAACTCATCCCAAACCTTATTCCTTTTAGCCCCCACCCTTGCCCTGGCCCTAGCTATAATTATCTGAACCCCACTCCCGATACCAACCCCACTCTGCGATATAAACTTAGGTGTCCTTTTTATTCTAGCTTTGTCAAGCTTGATAGTATACTCTATCCTTGGGTCAGGTTGAGCTTCAAACTCTAAATATGCCCTAATCGGCGCATTACGAGCAGTTGCTCAAACCATCTCCTATGAGGTCACGTTAGCCTTAATTCTCCTCTGCACAATTCTTTTATCTGGAAACTTCACACTTCAAAACTTCAATATTACACAAGAACCAATTTGACTTATTGTCCCGATGTGACCCCTAGCCATAATGTGATATGTCTCAACCCTAGCTGAAACAAATCGAGCACCATTTGATCTAACCGAGGGAGAATCTGAACTTGTATCCGGCTTCAATGTAGAATACGCTGGAGGTCCATTTGCCCTCTTCTTCCTTGCAGAGTACGCTAACATTCTTATAATAAACACAGCTTCCACCATTATTTTCCTCGGGTCTTCCACAATCATATCTTTACCCCTCACTACAGCATCCCTTATAACAAAAGCTGCCCTACTATCCATAGTCTTTCTTTGAGTGCGAGCCTCATACCCACGTTTCCGATATGACCAGCTTATGCACTTAGTATGGAAAAACTTTCTTCCTCTCACCTTGGCCATGACTATTTGACACATTGCATTTCCAATTTCTATTCTAATCACCCCACCAGTAGCATGGAAGCGTGCCTGAAAGATAAGGACCTCCTTGATAGGGAGGACTATAGGGGTTCAAACCCCCTCACTTCCTTAGAGAGATAGGAGTTGAACCTATAACTGAGAGATCAAAACTCTACGTAATTCCATTTTACCACTCTCTAGTAAAGTCAGCTAAATAAGCTTTTGGGCCCATACCCCAAACATGTTGGTTAAAACCCTTCCTTTACTAATTAATCCATTTGCCCTATATATTATCATCTCCAGTCTTGCACTGGGCACTGTTACTACACTATCAAGCTATCACTGAATCCTAGCCTGAGTTGGCCTTGAAATTAATACACTAGCTATTATCCCCCTTATAACCAAAACCCCTCACCCACGAGCCATTGAAGCCGCAACAAAATACTTCTTAACCCAAGCAGCAGCATCAGCCCTAATCTTATTCGCCAGCACAATTAATGCCTGACTAACCGGTGAATGGGCCATTAATACCCAAATTAGCCCTGCCCCTTCTATTCTACTATCAATTTCCCTGTGCATAAAATTAGGCATTGCCCCCTTCCACTTTTGACTACCAGAAGTCCTCCAAGGATTAACCCTTCAAACAGGACTAATTCTATCCACATGACAAAAAATTGCCCCAATAGCCCTACTTATTCAATTGTCCCAATCTGTAAATCTTAGCCTAATGTTAATCTTAGGTCTACTCTCGACAGTAGTGGGAGGCTGAGGAGGCATCAATCAAACCCAAATTCGTAAAATTCTAGCATTTTCCTCTATTGCCCACCTTGGATGAATAATTGCAATTCTAAAAATTTCACCTGAATTAACACTAATAAACTTCCTCCTTTATATTCTCATAACATTAACCCTTTTTATAACCTTTATATCACTAAACACAAAAAATATTTACGAACTATCAGCTGCATGATCTAAAACCCCAACTTTATCAGCCTTGTCCCTCCTCTCTCTTCTCTCTCTTAGTGGACTACCCCCACTAACCGGATTTATCCCAAAATGACTTATTGCCCAAGAAATAGTCAAACAAGATTTAATCATATTTGCCCTTGTGATCCTTTTATCAACTCTTCTAAGTCTGTTCTTCTATCTTCGACTCACTTATACCATATCCCTAACCTTAGCCCCCAACTCATCTAACTCCACCTATCAATGATTTTTTAATAAAAACAACATAATAGCCACACCTATTTCCCTTTCTCTTCTCCTACTACCAGTTACACCAACGATTATGATTTTTATCAGATCAAGGAACTTAGGCTAATCAAGACCAAGGGCCTTCAAAGCCCTTAGTAGAAGTTAAATTCTTCTAGTTTCTGTAAGACCTATAGGACACTAACCTATATCTTCTGAATGCAAATCAGATACTTTTATTAAGATAAAGCCTCCTAGAAAGACGGGCCTTGATCCCGCAACATTTTAGTTAACAGCTAAACGCTCTATCCAGCGAGCTTCATTCTACTTCTCCCAATTTTTAAAAAATGGGAGAAGCCCCGGCAGGGTCTATCCTGCTTCTTGGGATTTGCAATCTCACGTGTGACACCCCGGGGCCTGGTAAAAATAGGAATTTAACCTACGTCATCGGGGCTACAACCCGCTGCCTAACATTCGGCCATTTTACCTGTGATAATTACCCGTTGATTATTTTCCACCAATCATAAAGATATTGGTACTCTATACCTTGTATTCGGGGCCTGAGCCGGAATAGTTGGCACCGCCCTAAGTCTTCTAATTCGAGCAGAACTCAGCCAACCAGGATCCCTCTTAGGTGATGATCAGATCTACAATGTTATTGTGACAGCCCATGCCTTTGTAATAATTTTTTTTATAGTAATGCCCATCCTAATTGGGGGGTTCGGCAACTGACTAGTCCCTCTAATAATTGGGGCGCCCGATATAGCTTTCCCTCGCATAAACAATATAAGCTTTTGACTTCTTCCTCCATCTTTTCTTCTTCTTTTAGCATCTGCCGGAGTCGAAGCAGGGGCTGGGACAGGGTGGACTGTTTACCCCCCGCTTGCCGGAAATTTAGCACACGCCGGACCATCTGTCGACTTAACTATCTTTTCTCTTCATCTAGCAGGGGTTTCTTCAATTTTAGGTGCCATTAATTTCATCACCACAATTCTTAACATAAAACCCCCATCAATAACACAATATCAAACACCACTATTTGTATGATCAGTTCTTATTACAGCCGTGCTACTACTCCTATCTCTTCCGGTCTTAGCAGCAGGAATTACTATATTACTTACTGATCGAAACCTAAACACAACATTCTTTGACCCGGCAGGAGGGGGAGACCCAGTCTTATACCAACATCTATTTTGATTTTTTGGACACCCAGAGGTTTACATTCTCATCCTCCCAGGATTTGGTATTATCTCTCACGTAGTAACGTTCTATTCAAGCAAAAAAGAGCCCTTTGGTTACATAGGGATAGTGTGAGCTATAATATCTATTGGACTTCTAGGATTCATTGTTTGAGCCCATCACATATTCACTACAGACCTAAACGTAGACACCCGAGCCTACTTCACTTCCGCTACTATAATTATTGCCATCCCAACAGGGGTTAAGGTATTTAGCTGACTAGCTACTATACACGGCGGAATCATTAAATGAGACGCTGCTATGCTGTGAGCCCTGGGCTTTATCTTCTTATTTACAGTAGGCGGATTAACAGGAATTGTCCTGGCTAATTCATCTTTAGACATTGTTCTCCACGATACCTACTACGTAGTAGCCCACTTTCATTATGTCCTTTCAATAGGCGCTGTGTTTGCAATTATAGCAGGATTCGTCCACTGATTTCCCCTATTCACAGGATTTACCCTTCATAAAACCTGAGCAAAAATTCAATTTGGTGTGATATTTACTGGAGTAAATCTAACATTTTTCCCACAACATTTTCTAGGCCTAGCCGGAATGCCACGCCGATACTCTGACTATCCAGATGCATACACCCTTTGAAATACAGTTTCATCTATTGGGTCCCTAATTTCCCTAGTCGCTGTAATCATTATAATATTCATTATTTGAGAAGCTTTCTCTTCTAAGCGCGTATTATCTTCCGTAGAGATAACTTCTACAAACGTAGAATGACTTCATGGATACCCACCACACTACCACACATACGAAGAATCTACGTTTTCCCAAAATAATAGGTCGAGAAAGGAGGGAATTGAACCCCCATCCACTGGTTTCAAGCCAGGCACATAACCACTCTGTCACTTTCTTTGAGGAGTTAGTTAATTCATAACATCACCTTGTCAAGATGAAATAATGGGTTAAACCCCCATACACCTCTAATGGCCCACCCACTTCAACTAGGTTTTCAAGATGCAGCTTCTCCTATTATAGAAGAGCTTCTTCATTTCCATGACCACGCACTAATAGCAGTCTTTTTAATCAGCGCTTTAGTCTTGTATATTATTACTACCCTAATAAGCACCAAATTATCTAACACTAACACTATCGATGCCCAAGAAATTGAAATAGTTTGAACTATTATACCAGCTATTATTCTTATTGTTATTGCTCTCCCATCTTTACGAATTCTTTACCTGATAGACGAAATAAGCAACCCAGACATCACTGTTAAAGCTATTGGTCACCAATGATATTGAAGCTACGAGTATTCCGACTTCGCTAATTTAAGCTTTGACTCCTATATGGTCCCCACCAAAGATCTCTTACCCGGTCAATTCCGTCTTTTAGAAGTAGATAATCGAATAGTCACTCCTGTCGGAATAGCAACCCGAACCCTAATTACAGCAGATGATGTACTTCATTCATGAGCAGTCCCATCTCTAGGAGTTAAAACTGACGCAATCCCAGGTCGTCTAAGTGAGGCCTCATTCCTTGTTTCTCGCCCAGGTGTATACTATGGACAATGCTCAGAGATTTGCGGTGCAAATCATAGCTTCATGCCTATTGTTGTTGAATCTTTACCTATTAAAGAATTTCTAGACTGATCCTCTGCCTCAGAAACCGCCTCATTAAGAAGCTATAGGACCAAGCGACAGCCTTTTAAGCTGTAGACAGGTGACTTCCAACCACCCTTAGTGAATGCCACAACTAGACCCTATACCGTGATTTTCAATTTTATTCGTATCATGACTCATTTTTCTTGCATTCTCACCTGTTAAAGTCTCTAAATACACCAACCTAAATGACCCAGCCCCTAAAACTTACAAAGGTCTAAGCAAATCCTGACCCTGACCATGATCTTAAACCTATTTAGTCAATTTGCCTCCCCCAACCTATTTGGACTTCCACTAATCTTTATTGCCCTTTTAGCCCCCTGATTTGTATTCCCAACCCCTTGCAATCGTTGACTCACCAATCGTGTCGTAACTATTCAAACATGGTTTGTAAAAACTTTCACAAAGCAAATCTTCTTACCATTAAATACTCCTGGTCATAAATGAGCCCTAATTTTAACTTCCCTTATAATTTTTCTTCTTGGTATAAACCTCCTAGGACTCCTTCCTTATACATTCACACCTACCACCCAACTCTCATTAAATTTAGGATTAGCTATTCCTCTATGACTAGCAACGGTCGCAATTGGTTTTCGAAATCAACTAACTGCATCCTTAGGTCATTTTCTCCCTGAAGGTACCCCTACACCTCTAATCCCAATTCTTATTATCATTGAAACTATTAGCCTATTCATCCGTCCCATAGCCCTAGGTGTTCGACTCACAGCTAATTTGACTGCTGGCCATCTCCTTATTCAACTGATTTCCTCAGCTACACTAGCCCTGCTATTTTCTTCCCCAATTGTTTCAGCCTTAACCTTTATTACACTTATCTTGCTAACCATACTTGAAATTGCAGTTGCAATAATTCAAGCTTACGTCTTTGTCCTCCTTCTAAGCCTTTACCTTCAAGAAAACACTTAATGGCACACCAAGCTCATGCTTTCCACATAGTTGACCCCAGCCCCTGACCCCTTACAGGAGCAACAGCAGCATTTATATTAACAACTGGCCTGGCCATATGATTCCATTATAACACAGCTTTAATCTTAACTTCAGGTCTTGTACTTATACTTCTCACTATATATCAATGATGACGAGATGTCGTTCGAGAAGGAACATTTCAAGGCCATCACACAATCCCAGTACAAAAAGGCCTACGCTACGGCATGATTCTATTTATTACATCTGAAGTATTCTTCTTCATTGGTTTCTTCTGAGCATTTTACAATGCTAGCCTGGCACCATCCTACGAAATCGGAGAATGCTGACCTCCTACAGGAATCTCACCCCTCAACCCATTTGAAGTTCCTCTTCTCAATACTGCAGTACTTCTTGCTTCTGGGGTATCAGTCACATGGGCCCACCACAGCATCATACAGGGTAACCGAAAAGAAACAATCCAATCCCTAACCCTAACTATCGCCTTAGGACTGTACTTTACTGCCCTTCAAGCCATAGAATACTACGAAGCCCCCTTTACAATCGCTGACGGTATCTATGGATCAACATTTTTCGTAGCAACCGGGTTCCATGGCCTTCACGTCATTATTGGGTCACTATTTTTACTTACATGCCTCCTACGACAAATTAACTACCACTTCACTACTCAACATCACTTTGGATTTGAAGCAGCTGCATGGTACTGACACTTTGTAGATGTTGTCTGACTTTTCCTTTATGTCTCAATTTACTGATGAGGCTCATAACTTTCTTAGTATAACTAGTACAAGTGACTTCCAATCACCCAGTCTTGGTTAAACTCCAAGAGAAAGTAATGATTCCCTACGTCTTAATTGCCCTTGTCTTATCATTAATTCTAGCTTTCATCAGCTTCTGACTCCCCTCATTAAATCCGGACTCAGAAAAACTATCCCCATACGAATGCGGATTTGACCCACTCGGTTCCGCACGACTACCCTACTCTATGCGATTTTTTTTGGTCGCTATCTTATTCCTCCTTTTTGACCTAGAAATTGCCTTACTGCTCCCAACACCATGGGCAGCTCAATTTAGCCACCCTACTCTAGTTATTTTTTGATCATCAGTAATTCTTCTTCTTCTAACCCTAGGATTCATTTATGAGTGAGCTCAAGGAGGACTCGAATGAGCAGAATGAGGGAGTAGTCTAAAAAGACAGCTGATTTCGGCTCACCAGATTATGGTTCAACCCCATACCCCCTCTATGACCCTAACACACGAATCCTGATTATTTTCCTCCACATTTTTTCTAGGCCTCCTAGGGCTCTCACTTCATCGAGCCCATCTTCTATCAGCCCTGCTCTGTCTAGAAAGCATGATACTTTCCATCTTCATTGCTTTAGGTCTATGGGCTTTAAAATTTTATTTAATCTCACCTATGATATACCCCATTATCATACTTACCCTTTCTGCATGTGAAGCTGGAATTGGATTATCTCTAATAATCGCTACTGCACGAACTCACGGCACAGATAACCTAAACTCATTAAACCTTCTACAATGCTAATCATCTCCACCTCTCTCTCCATCATACTTCTTTCGACATGATTAGTCCCTGCTAAGCGGTTGTGGGAAGTTATTACAGCCCAATCCTTGATCATTGCCATTGCATCAATAGTCTGATTTTGCACTCAAAACAATTCACTTTTCCTAAATTCTTATTTCACAATTGACCAAATCTCATCCCCCCTTCTGATCCTAACTTGCTGATTAACAGCTCCCACCTTATTGGCTAGCCAAAGCAAGTTATCAAAAGAGCCTATACCCCGACAACGAGCATACATCTTCACTATTATTATTCTTCAAGCTACAACCCTCCTAGCATTTCTAGCAAATAATATAATATTATTTTTTATCTTATTTGAATCTACTATAATTCCAACATTAATTATTATCACTCGATGAGGGGCCCAAAAAGAACGTATATTAGCTGGCACATACCTACTTTTTTATACCCTCTTTGGATCTATAGCCCTACTAACTGCCCTATTATTCTTTCATGAAACATTCGGAACACTGTCAATTTCTCTAATTAAGGACTCTATAAAAGAACTCCACCCATCAGCCTGCATACTAGCATGATGAGCTGCCTGCTTTATGGCCTTTCTAGTTAAAATACCCCTATACGGCGTACACCTCTGACTACCCAAAGCACATGTTGAAGCTCCAATCGCAGGTTCTATAATCTTGGCCGGAACTTTACTAAAGCTAGGAGGATATGGAATTCTTCGAATTAGTACTATTATTAGCGACTCCTTCCTCAATGCAGCAGCCCCCTTAATCATCTTTTCAATATTTGGAGTTCTTCTATCAGCAGCTCTCTGCTCCCGACAAACAGACCTAAAATCCCTTATTGCTTTCTCTTCGGTCAGCCATATGGGCTTGGTTATCGCAGCCTCTTTCCTAAAAACTGATTGAAGCATCGCCGGGTCCCTAATTTTAATGATTTCCCACGGCCTGGTATCATCAGCCCTCTTCTGCCTTGCAAACACCTCATATGAACGAACACACACACGAACCATAATTATTCTTCAAGGTAGCCAAATTATTCTCCCCTTGTCCGCCGCCTGATGACTTATATCCGCACTTCTTAATATAGCCCTTCCTCCATCCCCCAATTTCATTGGGGAGATATCTATCCTCTCGTCTCTGTTCCAATGGTCGAATTTAACTTTAATTATTATAGGTATTAGCATTCTATTCACCACATCCTATTCCCTCTACATATTCTGGTCAACACAACGTGAATACCCACCCCTACACATCAAATTCATACCCCCCATTCAAACACGCGAGCACATCTTATTAACCCTTCACATCATCCCAGCTTTACTCTTAACCATCAAACCAGGTCTTTTATTTTAGGTGAATATAGTTTAACAAAAACCCTAGCTTGTGATTTTAGAAATGAGGATTAATCCTCCTCTATTCACCGAGTATGATCGGATAAGCAAGAACTGCTAATTACTTACTTCTATGGTTCGACTCCATAGCAAACTCGACTTGCTTTTACTGAGTTAAATCTCCGTAAAAGCTATGAATCTGCTCATAGCTCCCCTCTCATCCTACATCTTAAGCATACTTATCTTGATCATCCCCCTTTTAGACCCTAATTCCAATAACTTTCACCATAAAACTAAAACCGCTGTAAAAACAGCATTTTTTATTTCCACTATTCCCCTCCTATTAATAATTAACGAAACCGCAGAAACAGTATCAATTTCATGAAAATGATTTAATATTCTCTCTACCCCTATTAGTATTACGATTCAACTGGACCACTACTCCATCATTTTTATCCCTATTGCTCTAATAGTGACATGAAGTATTGTGGAGTACTCCCTATGGTATATACATAGTGATATTAAAATCCAACTGTTCTTCAAATACCTTCTAATTTTTTTACTAGCAATGATACTCCTGGTCTCTGCTGGAAACTTTTTAATGCTCTTTATTGGCTGAGAAGGGGTAGGCATTATATCTTATCTTCTTATTGGCTGATATTTTACCCGAAGTAATGCAGGAGCTGCTGCCCTACAAGCAGTCCTTTATAACCGAATTGGAGATATTGGCTTTCTTTTTGCTTTATTCTGACTAATTTCTTCTTTTGACTCAATTGATTTAAACTTCATTTTCTCTATAAATCACTCGACTCCCCTACTTTTAGCCTTCATCATCGCCGCAGCAAGCAAATCAGCCCAATTCGGGCTTCACCCATGACTAGCATCAGCAATAGAAGGCCCCACACCTGTCTCAGCCCTACTTCACTCAAGCACAATAGTTGTTGCAGGCGTCTTTTTACTAATCCGAATTCACCCAATAATCGAGTCCAATCAAACAGCTTTAACAACTTGCCTCTGCTTAGGAGCTATCTCCACAGCATTTGCAGCAACCTGCGCCTTAACACAAAATGATATTAAAAAAATTATTGCTTACTCAACATCAAGTCAACTCGGATTAATGGTTGTAGCAATCGGGTTAAACATGCCCCATTTGGCTTTCTTTCATATCTGCACTCACGCCTTCTTTAAAGCTATACTTTTCCTATGCTCTGGGTCTATTATTCATAACTTAAATGATGAGCAAGATATCCGTAAAATGGGGGGATTACAAAAAACCCTCCCATTCACTACATCATGCGTTTCTGTTGGAAGCCTAGCACTTATAGGGACACCATATCTAGCAGGATTTTTTTCAAAAGACGCCATTATTGAAGCTATCAACACCTCTAACGTTAACGCCTGAGCACTAGCACTTACTATTATTGCCACATCATTTACAGCCGTCTATAGCCTCCGGATCATTTACTTTGCATCCATAATGCACCCACGATTCAGTACCATAGTAACTATTAACGAAAATAACCCTACAATTATTAACCCTATTAAACGTTTGGCTTTCGGAAGCGTAATTGCAGGCCTAATCATTAATCAAATTATTGTTCCAACCTCCCCCACAATTATAACCATGCCCCACCACCTTAAACTAGCAGCCCTTATAGTTTCCATCTTAGGCTTCATTATCGCTATAGATCTAGCCTCAATCTCATGAACTAAATATCCTAAGAAATTTAATCTATCAAAATCCATTAACACTTCCTTCTACCCCATCATACTTCATCGACTTATTCCATCATCTGCATTAAATTTTAGTTTACGAACATCATCCCACCTTATTGATACCCTCTGACTTGAAAAAATTGGTCCAAAAGGCTTGGCTGAATTACAGCTGCCCCCAATTACTAAAAGTCAAGAAGTTCAACAAGGGCTTATTAAAGTTTGGGTATCTATCTTCGTCTTTTCTACCCTAATTGGTGTAATTATCGGGCAGCTCGTAAGACCCCGCCATAATGGCCCCGAACCACCTCCAACACAGCAAATAATGTTAACAACAAAGCCCACCCCCCAATTAATAACAAGCCCCCTCCCCAAGAAAACAATATTGAAACTCCAAACCAATCCCCCACATATGCATCTACCCCATATATTTCCGCACACATTTCACTTGAACCCCCACCAACTACCCACCACAACCCTAACAACACCAAATAACCCATTAAATAAATCATAACACCAACACTTCCCCAAGCCTCCGGATAAGGCTCAGCAACTAAAGCCGCTGAATAAGCAAACACCACTATTATCCCACCTAAGTAGACCAAGAATAAAACTAATGACAAAAAAGAAGCACCACCACATATCAAAATCAAACACCCCACTCCTGCAGAAACAACTAACCCTAAAGCAGCATAATAAGGAGAAGGGTTTGAAGCTACAGCAAGAAACCCAGCCACCAAACCCACTTCAAACATAAATATCATAATTCCTGCAAGGATTTTAACCTAGACTAATAGCCTGAAAAGCTATTGTTGTATTCAACTACAAGAACTAATGGCCCCTATTTTACGCAAAACCCACCCCATACTAAAAATCGTTAACTCATCCTTCATTGACCTCCCAGCGCCATCTAATTTATCATCGTGATGAAATTATGGTTCACTCCTGGGAGTATGTCTCATTTTACAAATTGCCACCGGCCTATTCCTAGCTATACACTATACAGCCGACACCTCCCTAGCTTTTTCATCAGTAGCCCATATTTGTCGAGATGTGAATAATGGTTGACTCCTCCGCAATATTCATGCAAATGGCGCCTCATTCTTCTTTATCTGCATTTACCTTCATATTGGACGGGGGATCTATTACGGATCCTTTTTATTTAAAGAAACATGAAATATTGGAGTAATCCTTCTCTTCCTGGTTATAGCCACAGCCTTTGTTGGCTATGTTCTTCCATGAGGTCAAATATCTTTTTGAGGAGCCACAGTCATTACTAATCTTCTTTCAGCTGCCCCATACATCGGAACCGAACTAGTACAATGAATTTGAGGGGGCTTTTCAGTTGACAATGCTACATTAACCCGATTTTTCACATTTCATTTTATTTTACCATTCATCATTGCGGGGGCTTCAATAATTCACCTTCTCTTCCTCCACCAAACAGGATCCTCAAACCCAACAGGACTGAATTCTAATCCAGACAAAATTCCATTCCACGCCTATTACTCTTACAAAGACGCATTCGGATTCGCACTCCTCTTGGCCCTGCTAGCTGCCCTATCTACCTTTACCCCTAACATCCTAGGAGACCCAGATAACTTCACCCCAGCCAACCCGCTAGTAACTCCCCCACACATTAAGCCAGAATGATACTTTTTATTTGCATACGCAATTCTCCGCTCCATCCCAAATAAACTAGGTGGGGTCCTCGCTCTTCTTTTCTCTATTATAATTCTTTTCCTCATGCCTATTCTTCACACGTCTAACCAGCGAACAACCGCCTTTCGCCCCCTGACTAAATTATTATTTTGAACCTTAGTAGCCAACACAATAATCCTAACATGAATCGGAGGACAACCAGTAGAAGACCCATTCATCATAATTGGCCAACTAGCATCAATCATTTACTTCTGCATCTTCATTATCTTTATCCCATCTTTCGGAGTCCTAGAGAATAAACTTTCTCGACTAAATTTTTAGGGCAGTTGAAGGACAACCTTACTATAAATCTATGCGCATATCTTTACCCAAATCAATGTAATATCATCAGAATCTTTTAATCTTGATCTTATGCCTCAACATACCTCTATATTCAGTTATTTTTGTAAGGTTACATAGTATGTACTATATGATATAGTACATACTATGTATAATAGAGCCTTCATTTAATTACCCCATGCATATCTTTACCCAAATCAATGTAATATCATCAGAATCTTTTAATCTTGATCTTATGCCTCAACATACCTCTATATTCAGTTATTTTTGTAAGGTTACATAGTATGTACTATATGATATAGTACATACTATGTATAATAGAGCATTCATTTAATTACCCCATGCATATCTTTACCCAAATCAATGTAATATCATCAGAATCTTTTAATCTTGATCTTATGCCTCAACATACCTCTATATTCAGTTATTTTTGTAAGGTTACATAGTATGTACTATATGATATAGTACATACTATGTATAATAGAGCATTCATTTAATTACCCCATGCATATCTTTACTCAAATCTTAGTGTTTGATATAGAACATACTATGTATAATAGAGCATTCATTTAATTACCCCATGCATATCTTTAATTAAATCTTAATGTATGATATAGTACATACTATGTATAATAGAGCATTCATTTAATTACCCCATGCATATCTTTACCTAAACACAAGCATTATATAACATGTTAAGGGTAACATAGCAAATTAAAAGAAATAATAGATAACGCATATACAATTACGTTTCACGAGGGCGGGTTGATAATTAATGAATCAAAAGACTAAAATGAAGTAAGAGCCTTCATCATTAATATGAACATGAATATTCTCAACAACTAATTACCCACTGATATTTAATCAATACATTATTGATTAAGGATATACTGTTTATTTAGAGACCTAATTATCATCCGGAAGCCTAAGGCGGTAATCAAAACATTTAATAAGAACTACCAAACTATCAATCAACACAAAAGCAAGACCAAATTTTATCCAATTTTATCAAGTATCCTAATGTTGAATTGTACCTTCTCTATCCCAGACAATAGGCATACCCTTATAATTAACCTCTCATAATAACTTACCATGGCCTTCTACATCAATCATTTAACTTATAATGCTCACAAAATGTATCAAAGCATAAATATTGCCCAGTTTTAGCCTGGAAATTCACCATGAACACTTTGAACATCCCCATTCATACCTTAATGTGGCCTACAAGACGTCAGGGGCTTGGGAGTCGGTACCATCTAATGGACCTGAAACAAGAGTGGCCTTCCTCACCTTTCAAAAGGCATCTGACGGGAGTGAATCTATGGACTCATCTTGGTTAATCGGGTTTAACTGGTTTCTAAAGAGCATCCCTCCTATGCGGTCTGGTCCCCTTCGCTCCTTAACAAGGCCTCCCTGTACTATAAAGCATCAATGTTTTTTTTTAAAAAACTTTCACCTGGCATCTCCCAGTGGGGTAATGGCACATTAATCAAGGTGGTCCTATTTCATGCAAGCGTGGTATATCCGGCATAAAGATATGATAACCCATAAATGAATGCTTGTTAGACATAGCAATATTTGCGTTGGTCTTAATTTACCATAATTCCTATTTTTCCCCCCGGAAGTCCAGTGATCAAAATTTTCCAAAAACCCGATCTTTGAAATTCCCTGACGAACAGCTTTTTTCTTTTCTGAGCGCCGCCTATCTACCCCATTGGATTTTAGGCAACCCCCCCCCTACCCCCCCAATAGATTTTATCGTTAGTTTTCTCTTGTAACCCCCCGGAACCAAGAGTACTTTTCGATTTTTCTATCGGAGCTTATCGTAGCGTTCAAGAGCTGATTTACTCAACCCCTTACTAGCTAGTTTTATATGTTTTCCCACACACCTGGCACTTCATACCACCTTACCCCAGTGCTCACCACTAAACCCATTTCTTAAACCAATTTTTCTCAAGAAACATGCGTGCACACACGCTACCCCCCCCCCGGTATAACCTACCCTATAACCCCGTCCGTTTTTAAATATTCCCCTGCAGAAAACACGTGTGTATACATATGTGTACACCTGATGTACCCTGCACTTTGTATGGGTTTACCACACTATTTACTTAAAACCCCAGCCGTTTTAAAATATTTCCCTGCAGAAAACACGTGTGTATACACCTGATGTACCCTGCACTTTGTATGGGTTTACCACACTATTTACTTAAAACCCCAGTCGTTTTAAACCCCGTCCGTTTTTAAATATTCCCCTGCAGAAAACACGTGTGTATACATATATGTACACCTGATGTACCCTGCACTTTGTATGGGTTTACCACACTATTTACTTAAAACCCCAGTCGTTTTAAACCCTGTCCGTTTTTAAATATTCCCCTGCAGAAAACACGTGTATACATATGTGTACACCTAGTGTACCCTGCACTTTGTATGGGTTTACCACACTATTTACTTAAAACCCCAGTCGTTTTAAACCCCGTCCGTTTTTAAATATTCCCCTGCAGAGAACACGTGTGTATACATATGTGTACACCTGATGTACACCTGGTGTACACCTGATGTACCCTGCACTTTGTATGGGTTACC